CTTATTAGACTTCAATAGTAAAGTTTTTTTAACTTTACAAATAGCAACAAGCAAGATTTTTATTCTCCATTCAAATATGAATACTACGACTCTGATAAAACAAGTAAAAAGCCCCTTATCGGATTTGAACCGATGACTTACGCCTTACCATGGCGTTACTCTACCACTGAGTTAAAAGGGCCCTTTTAGTAAATTAAATGAGTAACTATGTGTATAAGATATATATATGTATGTAGATATATTACATATATATATCTAATATACACAATAAATAAATAAACTTATAATCGTTAGTAACTCCTTCCGCAACGATAAAGTTTATTTATCTATCGAGTTTAGGGTCAATAAATTTTTGGATAGTTAATTGATCAACTCTCAATTCAATGAATCAAGATCGAACCTATTTGTTTGAGTTGATCCCCTCCAATCACTTTATACATGTACCTATCAATTCGACATAGATCAAAGATATTTCCTTTTTATTTCGTTTTGAAAAAATTTGGAAATGAATCAATGAATGAAAGTGGAAGAAATGGAGTTTTCCTCCCTTTTCTGGCGGGGTTTGACATACAAATAAAACTAACTCCCTGAAAGGCTCTTTCCTGCTTATCTTATTATTGTTATTTAGTATTAGTTCTATTTATCTTTATTTTATCATTTTATATATTGAATCTAATATTCTATATCTAATAGAGCCATAGATCTCTTATGTATATGTCTATTTCAGTTATATTTTTCGATAATTCCAATTTTCCTTTTTTTATTATAAATCTATTCTATTCGAATTCAATTTCGATTAGTGGATTAGATAATATTTATTATATTTTAGTTAGATTTTATATTATTATCTATCTATTCAAAAATAGATATTTTATTGAATATCTTGAATCAAAGTCATATATTTATTATGAATAGTGTATATTATTTAAATTGAAAGAAAAAAGAAGATTCTAAATCGAAATGAAATTGAAATATTTTTATCGTTTATTAATATTCTAATGATAATATTGATTTATAGTTTCTATATGGCGGTTCGAAGAAAGAATTCCTAAAAAAAAAATAGGAGGAACGAATCCAAAAATTGAATGTTATGGAATCATGAAAGGTGAAAAGATCCTTTTTATCTCATCATATTATTCCATTATATTGACAATTTCAAAAAACTGTTCATACTATGATCATAGTATGATGGCGGTCGGACACATATGCCCCCATCGTCTAGTGGTTCAGGACATCTCTCTTTCAAGGAGGCAGCGGGGATTCGACTTCCCCTGGGGGTAGGGTACTACAAAAGGAAGCAGATCATGGATTATCGATCGGTCTAAAATGAAAATGGAATTGACTCTTCCTGGGTCGATGCCCGAGCGGTTAATGGGGACGGACTGTAAATTCGTTGGCAAGATGTCTACGCTGGTTCAAATCCAGCTCGGCCCAAGAATTCACTGATCTACCATTCTATGAAGATATTTGTCCTCCATAAACCGCCGATACGTGGTAATAGTAAGAAACGAGTCCAATTTTTCTATATACCTACCTCGATTTTTTGCTAAATTTCTTTGTTACGAAAAATTTGGTCATTCTACAAAACTAATACGATATAAAGATATCATATTAGTTTTGTAGTATAAAGTCGAAAGAAAAAAACTTTTTTTCTTTTTCGAATTGACTTAAAGATTGATTATAAAATCAATGGATTTGGTGGACAATTTGGAAAGAATCAAAGAATTACTAGGAATTCTTGTTGTTCTCACTAGAGTCCATACTTATGGGATATATCATTTGCGTCTCTGTTACAACACAATAAAAAATTTTAAATCGAAAAGGAAATAATAAAATTATAGATGTTGTATACCTTGGGATTGTAGTTCAATTGGTCAGAGCACCGCCCTGTCAAGGCGGAAGCTGCGGGTTCGAGCCCCGTCAGTCCCGACGGACAAAATAAATAGATCAAATAATCTCTCCTTTTTTTGGGAAATTCAATTCATTCTTTCTCATAAAACAAATATAGAAATTTTCATTACTTCAACTCGACCAATTAATGAGATATATATGCGTATATTAGTAAAATTATTGAGAATCTCTTAAAAAGATTATTCAGGATTTAAAGAGATATTGGGTATAGTTTTTCAAATTCTCGCGTCTATCTAATGGAATTGCGTACTATATGTTTTGCGGTAGTAGGATCACATACATAAATGAAATTCCTTTCTTGTACACTATTAAATGAAATTCTAGTTAACTTCACTTAATAAAATACTTTTCCGATTAAACCTATCTTATCCGATTTTTTGAATCTCAATGACTAAGACCGACTAATTTCAATTTGAACAACTCGATTTCATTCCAATTTCATACTCAACTTTTCATATATGTGTCCTAGTATTAATCCAAGAAAATAGGATATTAATAAAAGAAAAATCAAACAAGGATTCTTTTAGCGTTAGCGAGGGAATGAATAATCTTTTTTCCTTCATATTTTTATATGTTACTTTTATTTATTAGTTGTTTTGGGGGCAATGGAAGTGGAAAAAAACATTGGCCAGATGATACTTTATCAGATAATTGTACAAAGAAGAAGGTAGGTTATAGAAAAAAAAGTCAAAGTAAATAAATCCATATAAAGAAAAAAATTTTGGATTCAGTATGGATAAAAGATCTTCCTATGTTATACTATTCAATTAATTCGCGACGGCGGATTTATTTGATAGTTCAGATATTGTTATTCATGATATTGATCCGATTCGATATCATCTAGCTGGAATTCATCCCATTGAATTGACAGGCGAAATTTTTATCATCTCTATGGGATTAAATCCCGAGTTATTCCGAAGTAAAAACGATGAATTATGGAAGTAAATATTCTCGCATTTATTGCTACTGCACTCTTCATTCTAGTTCCTACTGCTTTTTTACTTATCATATACGTAAAAACGGTCAGCCAAAATGATTAATTTGAATGAAACTTTACTTCTGAGTTATTTCTAAATGAAAGGGGATTCCAATTTCACTTCTTATTCTTCAACTTAAATGAAAAAAGCGGGTTAGAATCAGCAGTATTTTATGAGATCTGATAATATGGTAGAAAGAATATTTCTTTCTACCATATTATCTATTCAATTAGTCTTTTTGTATTGTATAAAGTTAATATAAATCAATAAAAAATATTGATTCATATTGATCTTCTCTATTTAATGTACATAGGACCAAAATTTTGCTACATTGATTTATTTGTATTGATTCCCAAAAGACTCGAAAAATCACTCTGACTTTTGTGTTTCAAATTCCTAGATTTCGTTTCAAATCGAAAATATTTGTTTAAAGAAACAAAACGAAGTTGGTAGGACATCGATTAATAAAGACACTTCAGCATAGTAATATTTTTTGAGCATTTCCAAGAAGTAATTGGTTGAGCCAGTGACAGATGATCCGAGAAGTTCTATGGTATGGGAACTTATTCCAATTTCGACAAAGAAAAGGAGTAATAAACTCCACCAATTTGAAACACTTGAACCATGATATGAAATGAGTCGATGCGATGTCTAAAAAGTATAAATAAACTTGCAAAAATAATCAAAAATAAATACGCAATATGCGACTCGATTTAGGCAAGATACTCTTATGCATAGTATCTTGTTGAAAATCTACTCGATCTATGTTATTTCCTCTAGCAAGTAAATATCCGCTTAATACCAGACCAACTTTATCTTGGATAAACTAAGAAAAAAAAGGGATTTAAATATCTGTTTTATTTCCTTTTATTGACATTAGTCAAATTCTAGTTCAAACACTTTGCCGAACGATTTATAAAATATAAAAAAAATTGAGACGGTTTGATTCCTCAACTCAACTCAATTAGTAGTACTTCTAGAGTCCACTTCTTCCCCATACTACAAGTGAAAGGGAAAATGTAAAGACTACCATTAAAGCAGCCCAAGCGAGACTTACTATATCCATGTAAATTATGTCCCCTATTTCTATCAATATGAAGTAATTCTTCCATTATTATTCACTAATAATAGTGAAATAAATGGTACAGAGTCAAAAAGGGATTCTAACCCCAGACTATTCATTCTTTTGTTAACCTCATGAAAATATAGAACTAAGATAGATCAATATCTATCACATACCTCGATTTAGTTAGATTGATTTCCCATTGAATCAATTTCGTCTCTCTGAAAAAATACATAGACAGTATATATATATTATATTTCTGTCATAGGGGGCGATGAAAATAAGTTATTTTGACTTTGCACTGTTTCGAGACTATAAAAAATTAAATTCTATTATCCAAACGAATATGGGTCGAATACCTGAGTACTTAGAGACTCTCGTGAGTTTGGATAAAACTCCCCCCTTCCACAACTAAGAATTACTACTTAGTAAGATTATCCCTCCGATTATATAATAGAGTGGAAGGGGCTATCAAGATTTCTCAATTCCCTTCCATTACTAAAACCTTTCCTTGAATCCTAGTAGATAAGGGATTTCGGTTTTTTTGTTGATCAGGCGGCACCCGGATTTGAACTGGGGAATAAAGGATTTGCAATCCTCCGCCTTACCACTCGGCCATGCCGCCAAAAGATACAAAATAGATGAAACCCTTACTCCTTTTTTGTAGTCGATTACTAAACTTCATTTTTTTATTTTATTCAACTTGCATCTTGAATACCGGTTTCCTTAATTCCTTGACTATACTAAAATAAAATACTCAAAGAAATCATTTTATAGTATCTAAAAAATAAAAATGCACAAAATCTGAACTTTTACTATCATTTCTATTGATAGTAATGAAATGTGGACTTTCAGTCACAAAAGTAAAAATTCATGATAAATTGGAACCATTAACTATTTAATTGTTACTTAACCACAATTTCATGAACGATTATCCAAAATTCTGTTTTCCTAATGACATAACAAAATCAAATAAATAACTAATTAGTATTGATTCTTTTCAATCAAAAATCTTTCTTAATTTTTACATTTTTTCAATTATAACAACA